GCCAATTCTGATGCAAAAATTAAAATTTAAAAATGAAATAGAAAAGATACAAAATAAAAAAATAAATATCACTAAAGGTGGGTCGTAAACCTTATTAGATACCATTGACTCTGGTATCTAATAAGTTTTACCTACTATTGGATTTGAACCAATGACTCCCGCCGTATGAAAGCAGTACTCTAACCACTGAGTTAAGTAGGTCATTTATCATTCCAAAGAGAACCAAACGAAACCCATCCTGTCGATGGATTATAAATATCATATTACTTATAAGCAATACTAATCTAATAAGCAATACTAATCTAAGGAATACCACTCAAAGAGATCAAAGATTGTTGATGTTGGATCATGGAATATTTATCTTGACAAGAATTTATCTACATGATAAAATATGTATCACAAGCACTAAGGGCTATAGCTCAGTTGGTAGAGCAACTCGTTTACACGCGCGCCAATGTTTTTCAAGGGAGTTCATCATACAATCAGAAAAATCGATCTTGTTGAGAAATCGATGTCTTACTCCATAACTTTGAGGGAACCATAGCCTGACAAAGGGTTCGGTCCAATTTGGACGTCCATTTAGGAGGTGCCAAACAGACCCCATCATTGATTTGAGATCTTGATAAGGTGAATACCCAGTCTATTCAATGCTAGGCATAATGAGAGTATAAGGACCTCAAAAAAATCTCTTTTCGTCATATGAACTTTAAGGTGTATGAAGTTTCATATTTGATTTTTTAAGCAGAAACGATAGAGACTTCATTTAACTTAGGTTTATTTAGGCCAGAGACAGACCTACGTCAAGATAATCCCACCTTTGAAACACTTTGGTAATGCTCCCAAATAATGAATCAGAGCACATGGAGCCATTTCCTTATCTTTTTTTCTGTCAAGAAAAAAAATGGCAGACTAACTGCTATAAATATCAGTTAATGAAAGAGCCCAATGCAAAAAAAATGCATGTTGGGTCTTTGAAACAGTTCAGATCATTTTAATAATAATAAGTTTGATCTGTTTTACCGAGAAGGTCTACGGTTCAAGTCCGTATAGCCCTATAAAATAAAATAAAAATGAAAAAAAAAAATTGTATAATTTTTTCATTATTATTTCTTGCTTGTAACTAAGTGAAATTCAACTATTCCTATAAGTTTACTCACGGCAATCGTTTAAGTTTAAGCAGATGAAAGAAAAAACGCATATCAATGGATCCAATCGATATTTATTTTTTCAATTGCAGATAAACAAACCAACCTTTCGTCATTAATCTTCGGAGGCGAATTACATATTCATATCCACAATAAAAGAATTAGTGAGACCCCCTTTCTTTTGATATCCCCAATCTTATTGAATTTTGGAAGTCAAATCATTTCACGGGCCTGGTGAAATGAAAAACTACGAAGAGGAATTCACATGGATTTAGGAAGGGACTGCTGTATTTGTGTACAAGCTAAAGTTTTTTGAAAAACGAATATCTTTGGTCACTTTCATTATCAAATAGGCTTTTCCTTCGTATACCTTACTTACCTCGACCTAGCGAAGCACAACACAAAAAGGGTAGTCTTCTTTTTCTGTATTCAACCAAGAAACCCCCCCCCCACCTGGATTCGAATCCTAATACTATTATTAAATAATAATAAAATAATAAAAGGAATATACCAACACAAGATCTTCTAAATCTTGAGATGGAAGTTCCTATACATTCTCTTCTATTTGATTACTTGTTCCATTCTAGATCACTAAATCACTAAGAAAAAAAATTAAAATAAAGACCTCCTGATTCTATTTATTCTATTTATAGAAAAAAATAGAAATATTTAAAGAATTTCTAATTAAAGAAGAAAAATTAAAGAAGAACTAAGATAATTAATTAATTTAGAATTCCCCGTCTTTAGTTTAGAGAAAAAAACAAGAGAAAGAGGAGAATTTGTATAAGAGTAATATATAGTTAGAAGGTTCTACTAACTAAATAAAATGGAAATAAGTATAATGGAAATAAAATCGGATTCCAGTCGATGAATCTTGCAATGAGATATGCCCTACAATAAACCAATAAACAAAGCCAAACTAGGCGGTTCGACCAAAATGAATTCTTGTTTTGACTAATATAGTTATGGATGGCTTGACAATTACAATTCGAATCGACCAATCGAATCCGGTATATTTTCCACGTTCATAGGAGTGCGTTTATGTTTCTGCTTTACGAATATGATTTTTTTTGGGCATTTCTAATAATATCCATCCTTGTTCCTATTTTGGCATTTTTCATTTCCGGAGTGTTAGCCCCGATTAGCAAAGGGCCGGAGAAACTTTCTACTTATGAGTCGGGTATAGAACCAATGGGTGATGCTTGGTTACAATTTCGAATCCGTTATTATATGTTTGCTCTAGTTTTTGTTGTTTTTGATGTTGAAACGGTTTTTCTTTATCCATGGGCAATGAGTTTCGACGTATTGGGTGTATCTGTATTTATAGAAGCTTTGATTTTCGTGCTTATCTTAAT